GAAAAATAGGAAATAGAGAATCTATATCCAAGAAAGGTATAACCGTTGGAATAATAGTATCCATTGTTACTTGATTTGATACATTGTGGTCAGTAACATTGTTGAATTAGTACGGAAAGAGAGGGATTCGAACCCTCGGTAAACAAAAGCCTACATAGCAGTTCCAGTGCTACGCCTTCAACCACTCGGCCATCTCTCCTACAGACTGATTATGGCCCAGAAACGGAGTTAATAGTGAGTCATTCATATTCCATTTTTTTTTTTGATAGGCACGTCCAACCAATTCTAACTATAAAAATAATTTTTTTTTTTACTATGTTTAATCGATACTTTTAGCTCATGATTCTATTTAGTTTTTTAAACTATGATTCCATTTTTTATAAAAATTATACTTTTACAGTTTTCGATTTTTCAACAACAACTGCTTATCCCATACATAGATCTAGTCAAAATTTATGAATCATAGAATAATTATTCGATTCTTTTTGCTCTTTGGATTGGATCATAATTCAATCAAAAAACTTCTAGAATTAACCCAATCTGTAAGATAACTAAAATTATTTTATTCTTCAACTTCGCTGAAATCAGAATAGTTCTCTTCATTCTGATCCTACTACATTTGGATGAAATTTAACCGGATTGAAATATTTCTTATGTTTTATTGATTCCTGTGAAATCAAAAAGAAACAATTTGAATATCGAGTAGGATTTTTTAATGAATCCGTTTTTATGTTATTTCGTACTATGCAATTCCTTTGGTTGTGGGATCATTTTCTCACGAGAGGTAATTAAAAGAAATTATAGAATGGGGTTGTTACCGATGCCTAGATCTGGGATAAATGGAAATTTTATCGATAAGACCTTTTCAATTGTAGCCAATATCTTATTACGAATAATTCCGACAACTTCCGGGGAAAAAGAGGCATTCACCTATTACAGAGATGGTGCGATTTGATTTTTTTGGTTTTGATTTTCTTTACCGCTCTCCGTCTTAGTAGACGGACACATTATTCGGGATAAAAAGAAAACAATAATTGAAATAAATCGACGCTTCTTGGAGGTGCAATTTCAATTTCAAAATAAAAAAATTCCTTCTGTCGTGTATCCCCGATTAATGTAACCTCAGATGCTTTAATTGTCGATTCTAGTATTGAGCGAAAGGTGTAACCTATGGATTAAGTCAACCCTACTCCACTAGTCAAAATATCCACTAGTAAAAATAGGTAGCAGAGGGGAAGAAGCACTACACCTAGGAATCAACAACACGAAAACTTTGTTAAAAATTATCCCTTTTCCTTATCGGGATCGGAACTTAGAAAAATGGTTGGGACAACAAACATCCATCTCGTTTGTATTTTGGATACCTGTATAACCATCGAAGACTGTTGAAGTGACTAATTCCTGGAAATTAAGAGGCGTTGAGGACAAAGAAATTGTTAGAGTTACCATTTTTATCTAGTAACAACATACTTGATGTTAAGAAAAGATCTTTTACAGGAAGGTTGGCTAGAGATTTTTTGTAAAAACGCTAGTCCCATCAGTTCATAATGAGAGTATTTCAATCTTTTTTGATTTCATGTATTATTCTCATCTCATTATGCGCATCACATAAAGGGGGAGCCGTATGAGATGAGAATCTCACGTACGGTTCTGGAACGGAGATTCTTTGAATGGAATAACGAACGACCGTAACGGATGTCGGCTCAATCCGAAGGAAATTATGCGGAAGCTCTACAGAATTATTATGAAGCTATGCGACTAGAAATCGATCCCTATGATCGAAGTTATATACTCTATAACATAGGTCTTATCCACACAAGGAACGGCGAACATACGAAAGCTTTGGAATATTATTTTCGGGCACTAGAACGAAACCCGTTCTTACCACAAGCTTTTAATAATATGGCTGTGATCTGTCATTACGTGCGACTATCTCCACTATAGAAAGAAAAAAAAAGAGCAAATTCGCTAATAAATACTAAAAAAAATAGGCTTTCTACATATGTATTGTCTAAACTAACGATTTGTATCAGCTGTAGCAAAGAAAGAAACTTCATAGAAGTAGAAATATGAAGAAATAGGTATGCCTAGATACTTTATTCTATGGATAAAGGATCTAATTGATAGAAGAAGCACCGTAAAGATCAATTAGTCAGGTTTTTGGCCGATACAATAAAAACTGCTTACTTATCTCATGATATAAGATCAAAATGAAGGAATCCACTTATGTAATAGGGTGGATCCCCTACGATATTGAGCAGCGGTGTAGCATCAGATCCCAAAGACAGTAAGTCTTTTCTTTCTTATGAAGGAAAGTCTTTTTCAAGGATTCTATATAAATTTCTAGATGAAACCGAGATAGTTATCTTTCAGAAAATTGTAACGATAGTGGAATGCCTCTGCTTTAGTCTTCTGAAGGTGGGAGAAAAGATAAAACTTATTTAATTATTCAGCAAAATTGAAGTTTGAAACTTATATAATTAACCTCTTTTGCTTAACT